TCAGAACATCTGTTACTCAATAGTATCTGTCAATACTTAAAACAAAGAAGGAATCACTCGATTTACCCTTTTTGGATGACTCACAATTATATAGAAATATAATATATTTCTATCAATCAGATATCATGCAAACCCTTTCTATACTAATAGAATAGAACCTTACTCCATTTAATCTAATAAATATTTAATCTAATAAAAGTGAAATTTTTTTTTATAAGTTCGTTGAAATTGAAGAAGTTCTATATTGCTCAATAAATTGACCTATATTTATTTGTCCACTACCACTATGTTACGTAAGAAATCTAAAAAAAAAAAAAAGGGTTATGATAAAATAAACCTATATATAAAAAAAAAAAAAAAAAATGAAAACTACAAATATCCATTTTTTACGAATGGGATCGAGAATCTTTATTAATTCGACACAAGAAAGGGTTGGGTAAAATTCCGTTTCTTGTGTCAAGGACTAGGAGACGAACAATCTCCCCTAAAATCCTTTGTTCCTCTCATTTATACTTTGGTTTCTATTCTCCGCTTATTTATCTTTTGTTTTGATTCTAGTCAAATATAAAACTATTGATTCATTCTATATCATACCGTTTCAATTTGGATTGAAAAAACAAATAAATAAAGAAGAGTTAAGTAAAACAGTCAGTCGCCTTCACAATATACTATGACCAGGAATGCGGTATTAAGTAATTCCCGAAATCCGGTAGAATAAAGAATATAAATAAGCAAAATTTTTTTGATCATACATAATTCCCAACAAAAATTTGTTTATTTTTAGAGCTTGATGTTGATAAATCCGCAGATCTAGAAATTCATTTCGGACAATTGAACCTTCTCAAACTGTTTCTTTTTAAGAACCAAAAAGATTTGTGCCAAAATAACAGATGCCAAGAAGAGCAAAAGACCTTGGACACGTAATGGATCTTGAAGTACTATTTCCGCATCTCCCTGACCAAATCCACCCACATTAGGATTACTCGTTAATGGTTGATCAAGTTTGATGGATTCGCCCTCTGAAACAAGAAGTTCCGGTCCTGGAGGGATAATATCAACCACTTGACGTCCATCCGATGCATCCGCTATGGTTATTTCGTACCCCCCTTTTTCTTTTCGTATTATTTTGCTTACTATACCTGCTGCTGTAGCATTATAAACATTATTGTTACTCTTGCTCCCGTCGGGATAAATCTGACCCCTTCCCCTGTTCCCGCCTACATATATGGGATATTTTAAGAAGTGCACATCTTTCTTAGTAGCGGGGTCCGGGGAAAGAATAGGAAAGGTGATTTCACTATATTTCTGACCAGGAACCGGACCTATCACAAGAATATTTTTTTTAGTGGGACGATAGCTCTGAAAAGACAGATTTCCTATCTTTTCTTTAATCTCGGGCGAAATACGATCGGGAGGGGCTAATTCAAACCCCTCGGGTAAAATAAGAACAGCCCCGACATTCAAAGCTCCTTTTTTACCATTAGCAAGAACTTGTTTCAGTTGCAGATCATAAGGAATTCGAACAACTGCTTCAAATACAGTATCAGGAAGTACCGCTTGTGGAACCTCGATATCCACGGGTTTATTAGCTAAATGGCAATTGGCACATACAATACGGCCAGTCGCTTCTCGTGGATTTTCATAACCCTGCTGTGCAAAAATGGGATATGCATTTGAAAGGGGTGCCTGGGTTAGTATATATATCATGAGCGATACGGAAATGGATCGAGTAATCTCTTTCTTTATCCAAGAAAAGGTATTTTTAGTTTGCATGGTCCAATCATTGATCCCGAAAATTTCTACAATAAAATTAGGTAGGTCGCTAGTATAGTTCCCTATCTATAATTTTGCTATTTACTTAAATATTAAATATAAATAATTTTACTGGAATATTGGAGGAATCCCTTGGATGGGTAGTAAGTACAATTTTGAATGTTTTGCTTATGTACAAAGTAACAAATATTATAATTGGATCGTTCGATCACTTTTCAGTCATTCATTGAATGATAAATCACTACAAGTGAAGGAGATACACGATTTAAATAACGAAAGATCCAATATTTAAAAATTGTATCTAAAATGACTGGAAAAGTAGAAACAAGACCGGATATAATTTGATCATTATGAGCAAATCCAAAATCTTTGTAGACAGAGCCAATCATTAATTCCCAACCGTGGGGCGAATGGAATCCTATACATAAATCAGTTAATAAAAGAATAGAAAAAGCTTTTATTGTGTCGCTTAAGTTGTATAGGAATTCTTGAAACCAAGAGTTAAGAATAACAAGTTCTTCATTACCTAGAATAGAATAACCACTTAGAATACCGAAACAGATTATATTTGTCGAGAAGTGTAAAATTGTATGGATGCGATCCTCGTTGTGCATCTTGATCAATTGGATCGTTTCTTTGTAGATTTCGATGCGAGGCTTTTGTAAATGTGTTTCCGGGTATTCCTTTATCATTTCGTCCAAACGTAAGAGTTCCTCTAAGTCTATGAATTCTTTTAGAATACTCTTTTCTTGAATATCATTCAAAAAAATTTCGGATTGCCTAGTATTCCACCAATTAGTAAACCAAGATTCCAGACTTTTATTAAATGAGAGAGAGATCCACCAAGGCAAAAATACTATAGATGCAAGATATAGAAGGGAAATTAATACTTTCTTTTTTGCCATTTTTTCGTCTGTGAATTTTAAAATTTTTAATGAACGCACCTCATTCGTCGACTCTATATGATACTAATATTTCTATCAAGCATAAGTTCTATTACAAGTCATCGATGTATTTCCGGATTTTTTTGTGATTCAGTACAGCGGTTAGTCCTTGAATTTAGAAAGAATATAGAATAAGAAAGAGCCCTCTTCAAATTAATAGTAGTCGGATTTCGAGACGAAAGAACTCCCGTTCTATCAAAATATCAAATATTTAGTATTTAGAAAAAAAAATTCTTTACTTTATGATGAAATGTTTTGTTTTGATATATGATGAATCTATCATTTAGATTTGTTACTGAATTGAGTTAAGTGGATTTACATACGCATAAAAAAAATTGTGGACATAAACAATTTAGTTTTAGAATTGTTTCATATACGTTTGCTTTGGCTCGAGTAAGCGTTCTGAAGAAACTTCAGTTAAGTTATGCTATAGAAAAAAAGATGATTCTTGAGTTTTTTATCTCTTGCAAAGTATTCATTCTTCAGTTCCTTTTTTCAAAATACTTCAATTGGTACACGCAAGAAATAGGCCAATTCAGCAGCTTTTTGCTCAATCTCTCGTGGAGTAAAATTCTCATCAGTACGAGTCAAGGGAATGGCTCCTTGTCCTTTTATTTCCATATAAAGGACACGACGAGCATAAATACCCTCTTTAATTTCTATTCTGATGGACTGAATGTCTTTCATAAGGAATCGGAGGAATATGCGACGATTTTTTCCAGGAAATCCCCAACGAAAAATACACACTATGCCCTCTTTTATATCGAATCGATCATAACCACTACCTACATTCCACAAAATTGTGCACCACAAATAGGAGCTAATAAAAAGACCTGCGATCCCATAGAAAGACATCACGATACCTTGTGGAAAAAAAATTATTTGCTGAGAAGGAAATAAAGATATAAAATTCCTACCAAAATAACTGGACGTTCCAACCAATAAAAACCCTAATGAACCTAAAAAAAGAATAAAGGCCCAACAGAAATTACTTGTTTTTCGAGACCCCGCTATAAGTTCTACCCATATACGTTCTGATCGCCAACTCATACTCTAACTAGACCTAGTTGCATTTTATTGGAATTGGGAGAATAACAAAAATAATTTTTTTTTACTTTTTTTTGTTTCCGAAGTAACTCTCATCAACCAGCACTATTATGATGTGAACCTTTAGGGATAATTCATCGAATTTCTTAGATCCAAACTAAAATAATAACATCCCTTTCATATGATTTCCTAATACATATAGATATATTGACTTTACATTTCAGAAATTCTCCCCGATCCCGATCTATTTGAAAATAGTTATAATTTATTTATCATGTTTACACATACATAAGAGCTTATGCTCGAAGGAAGCCGCATATTATACCATATTTTACTAAATAGATATCCGTGTTATGATCCAAGTAAGTCTTGAAAAAATATATATATAAGATTTGTCCTTGTTGTATCTAAAAAATCTTGTTTTTTTGAACATAAAGAGATAAAGAAGCCATTGCAATTGCCGGAAATACTAAGCCCACTAAAGGCACAAAAATGGAGGGGAGACTGTTGAGAGTTATCATAGAATGGGTACCTCGATTTAATATTTGTACCTGTTATTTATTGTTATATTTATTGTTTTATATTTGAACCTTATCCTTATATTGTTATAAAGATATCTTATAATTCATAGATAATTGTTATATTATACTAAGTATACCTAAGTGAGTATATATATACTTAATAGGGATAGGGAGTCTATAAGTATATGTTTTAAGAAATATATATTAATTTAAGAAATATATATTAATTAAATTAATAAAATACAATAAATATATAAATAAATGGACCTATTCATCTTTCTACATGTTTCTAATTCATCTTTCTACATGTTTCTAATTCATCTTTCTACATGTTTCTACATGAAATATATATATACGATAATCCACCCTTTTATTATTCGTATTAGTAGTTATTATCTTTTCTTGTCTTATAAATTTCATAATTTAATAAAATTTTAAAATATTTCCTAAAAACCCCCAAAGAATTCGTTATAATACGATCCAACAAAAAGGATTCTTAGTGGGGGATTTTTTTCGGGAGATATAGAAAGATGCAAGACCTTGTTAACTAATTCCACGGAAGAAAGCGAAAGAATTCACTCTTTTATTTTGAAAGAATTCACTCTTTTGTTTAATAGAGATTTCCTAGTTAGTATTAGTAACCAGGAATATCGATAAAAAAACGATCCGGATGGTTCTTTCTACAATTCAATCTTATGTTACCAAAGTCAAAATC